ATGCAATTAAATTTAGTAAGTGCATATTTAAGCCGTTGGGTGTTTTCCACTAATCATAAAGATATCGGCACATTATATCTAGTATTTGGTGTTGGGGCCGGTATGATAGGAACAGCATTTAGTATGTTGATAAGATTGGAGCTTTCCGCCCCCGGAACGATGTTGGGGGATGATCATCTTTATAATGTAATCGTGACTGCGCACGCCTTTGTTATGATCTTTTTCCTAGTAATGCCAGTGATGATAGGGGGGTTTGGGAATTGGTTAGTGCCGTTATATATTGGTGCGCCAGATATGGCCTTCCCACGACTAAATAATATTAGTTTCTGGCTATTGCCCCCCGCCCTAATACTATTATTAGGTTCAGCTTTTGTTGAACAAGGGGTTGGAACAGGTTGGACAGTTTACCCCCCCCTTGCGAGTATCCAAGCGCATTCCGGGGGAGCCGTAGACATGGCGATTTTTAGCCTCCACTTAGCCGGAGTCTCTTCAATCTTGGGGGCTATGAATTTTATTACCACTATATTTAATATGAGAGCCCCGGGTGTGACTCTGGACAGGTTGCCACTATTTGTGTGGTCTATATTAATCACCGCCTTTTTATTATTACTATCTTTGCCTGTATTGGCTGGAGGCATAACCATGCTTTTGACTGATAGAAATTTTAACACTACCTTTTTTGACCCCGCCGGAGGAGGGGACCCGATCCTGTTTCAACACCTCTTTTGGTTTTTTGGCCATCCGGAGGTTTATATCCTAATATTGCCCGGTTTCGGGATGATATCTCAAATAATTCCCACCTTTGCTGCTAAAAAACAAATTTTTGGATACTTAGGTATGGTCTATGCAATGTTATCTATTGGAGTTTTAGGTTTTATTGTGTGAGCTTGAGGATGGGCGGCCGGTGGGGTGACCCGCCGTGCTACTACCCGACTGTATGCTGGAACACCCGTATCCCCCAAGGGGGAGACAGCCCAGTAACTACTCGTGTCGTCATCCCGATAGAAAGATGAAAGTCTGAAGGGAGCTATGCCTCTGTGGAGGGATCCGTGTGACCCCGTCACCCGCATTAATTGGTTGTAGTAAGGACACAGTAAAAATGTTATTGGGGGGTCAATCAGCAGATAACCGAACCCCATCCATTGGGGACCCGGAAATCTCAGAGACTACACGTCGGGCCCTTAATGGAACCGTTGGTTACACTAGTAACCGCCGGTTACTTGATTTCGACGGGGGAGCTGCCCCCTGTCAAAGCAACCCCTACGGGGCTACTTGAGAACGGGTCAACATCCCCTTAAAATTACCGACTATGGGGAATAGGGGGGATCTAAGATCCTTACCAGGGGGCCGCGGGCCCCGGTCTACTAGCAAGGGAGGACCCTTGGGGGTTGCGCCTGAGAGAACTCTTGATTGAGCCATAGGTTTATTTGAAGCCGAAGGGACCTTAGAAGTGTTTGGGCGTCGTATTTATGTTAGTTTATGCCAAGCCACGAATAATATCAAAGTGCTATATAGGTTTAAAGCCCACGTAGGCCTTGGGGGTGTTCTAATAAGGCAACCCCACCCTCTCCGAGGGTCGATTCCCCCGGGGGATTCCTTGAAAGCCCCCCAATATAGCGATTGGAAGTTGTCCCCAAGGGGGGATGATGTCAACAAGATATTAAAGTTTGTAAATTTAATTAATGGAAGGCTAATAACTTTAAAATATAACCTCCAATTAATGGAAGTTATTAAATTTGTTAATAGTAAATATGGCACTCACATTGTGTATTTAGGCCCGGGCGCCTTAACCCTCAACAATTCTTGATTGGCTGGATTTGTGGAGGGGGGAGGCAGCTTTAATGTAAGCCTCGCCGGTAAGGCAAAGGCTATAACCAAAGGCCACAACCCATGGTTAGTACCCAAGGTTGGGAGCCGGATGGCAAAACCCTGACTCGCATGTGAACTCACCCCCCCGAAGGGGGGTGGTGGTTATAATCTACGTTTGAAAGTGCCCCCAGGGGGGGGGTCTAACCCCCATCGAGGGCAGATTTGTCACGTCGCGGCGGCAATTGTTGTTACACAAAAGGAGAGGTATGTTTTAGATTTGATTAACAAATTGTTACCTGGGCTTGTCTCTTTGTCGAAAAATCCCCAAGAGCAGTATAAATATTTTGCCGGACACCCGGTCACTTGTAACAGGTGAAGTAGATATTTAACTAGGTATCCCTTAAAGGGGGAAAAACATATTCAATATATACGTTGGTTAAAGTGTAACAGGATCAATCCCGGATTGCAGAAGTCAAGGTCAAGGGAATCGTCCTTGGCCATCTTCGATTATAACCAAAAGTTGAAATCAAGTAACCGCCGGTTGCATTAGAGGTGAAGATATAGTCCGAACCCCTCCGTAAGGGGGGGGGGTATAGTATGTTCGTCAATCGGGGTGTGGCCATAGGCACACCTGCGATTGCTAATCTCTGATTATAGCCAGGCTGAAGCCTTCGGCTATAACCAAAGGTTGCGAAGTAACCTCACTTAAAAGTTAGGTTAAGTCCTTGACAGGTAAGTCAAGACTTTGATATTATACAATATTTGCATCACATGTTTACAGTAGGAATGGACATAGACACCAGAGCCTATTTCACTGCCGCCACTCTAATTATTGCTGTTCCAACCGGGATAAAAGTGTTCAGCTGGTTGGCCACTATTTATGGCGGCGCCCTCAGATTGGACACTCCAATGCTATGGGCGATAGGGTTTGTTTTCTTATTTACTGTCGGGGGGTTAACTGGGGTAATCTTAGCCAATAGTTCTTTAGACGTGGTTCTACACGACACATATTATGTGGTTGCCCATTTTCATTATGTATTATCTATGGGGGCCATTTTTGCTATTTTTGGCGGGTTTTATTATTGGTTCGGAAAAATCACTGGCTATTGTTACAATGAACTTTATGGAAAAATTCACTTCTGGTTAATGTTTATAGGGGTCAATTTAACTTTTTTCCCTCAACACTTCTTAGGTCTAGCAGGTCTCCCTAGACGATACTCCGATTTTGTAGATGGTTTTGCTGGCTGGAACCTAGTGTGCTCTCTAGGGTCAACAATATCTATAGTTGGGGTACTGTGGTTTGTGTTTATTGTTTATGATGCCTATGTCAGAGAAGTCAAATTCATTAGCTGGATAGAGAATAGTGGGGCGAGCTGGCCTTCTCTAGAATGGGTTCAACCTTCTCCTCCTCAACCACACACCTATAATGAGTTACCTTTCGTCTATGGCTCTTACGCCAAAGCCTCGTCCGTCAATGCTTAATTTCCCCCCCCCCCCTATAGGGGGCGGGGGGGGTCTGCCCACAACAATGTACTATAAATATATAGTAGTAGCAATTTTACTGTTATTATTGGGGGTTTTAGGTATTGTTCTTAACCGAGGCCATCTTATAATAATGTTGATGTCCATAGAACTGATATTATTAGCCGCCTCTTTCTTATTTTTAATTAACTCTATTGTAATAGATATTTTGATTGAACAAATCTTTACAATTATGATTTTAACGGTTGCGGCGGCGGAGTCCGCTATTGGCTTAGCCATTTTGGTGGCCTATTACCGCATAAAAGGAACTATTGCTGTAAAATCCCTCAATTGACTTAGGGGTTAATCCGGATGGTAACCTCGAAGAGGTTAAGGTTGAAAAACTAAAATGCCACAATTAGATGCAGCCACCTATTTAACTCAATATAGATGGACATTGATAACTCTATTTTTATTATTCTCTCTATTGGTGACTTCCATTTTACCTACTATTAAAACAAATTGGCTCATAAGGAGGTCTGTAATGGGAGGTTGGGCGACTTTAGGGTCCTCTAAGGCTCCAGGGTTGAATAAAGAAGTTGTTACAATTTGGAAAGATTTAGACTAATTTTCGATGAATAACCCCCCCCCCTGTCGGCTATGAGCCTGTAAAGGCTATAACCAAAGGTAGAACTTGAAATGAGTGCCGCTTATTTTGATCAATTTAAAATAGTGAGTTTAGTCGCCCTTACTAATTCATCCATGATGATGATATTAGCAGTGGTTGTTGGCCTATTATTGTTTAAGGGAACTAAATTAATCCCCAATAGATGGCAGTCGATTATGGAATCAATTTATAATCATTTACATGGTGTAGTTAAAGACAATTTAGGGGTGGAAGGGTTGAAGTATTTCCCCTTTATTGTATCCCTTTTTACCTTTTTAGTATTTTTGAATGTGTTGGGCCTATTCCCTTATGTGTTTACCCCTACAGTTCACATAGTGGTCACGTTGGGGCTATCATTTTCTATTGTAATAGGTGTCACTTTGGGGGGGCTCTGGAAATTTAAATGGAATTTCCTCAGCATATTGATGCCAGATGGCGCTCCTTTAGGCCTGGCCCCTCTGTTAGTAATAATAGAAACAGTAAGCTATGTTTCTAGGGCTATCTCTTTGGGGGTTCGTTTGGCAGCCAATCTCTCGGCCGGTCATTTATTGTTTGCCATTTTGGCCGGGTTCGGCTTTAATATGTTAATCGCCGGCACCTTCCTTAGTTTATTCCCCCTATTGATCATGGTCTTTATAACTTTATTAGAGATGGCAGTGGCCGTGATTCAGGCCTATGTGTTTTGTTTACTAACCACAATCTATTTGGGGGACACTGTTGCCCTCCACTAGTCTTCGGCGCCCCCCCGAAGGGGGGGGTGGTCCCCCATGGAGCCTCGGGAAATTGATAATTATTGGGGGGGCAAAATTAGATTTGAAGTAAAATAGCCGAAGGGGGGGGGTGAGGACAGTTGGTCGACCGTTAACCCTTACCCCCCCTCTTGAGGGCGGGTTTAATCGGAAAGTTATCTAATCCTTTGATTTTGGGGAAAATAGAAGACAAGTGGACCTTCTAATACATGCTAGTGCAGAATCCCTTCAGGGAATTGCCGCGAACAGGTGAGGAAACCCGGAATCCAAGCCTTCCGAGGCTGGGCCGGAGACGTATTAGGTAGAAGGGCGGTGTCAAAGACCACCTTGCCGAAGATGCGCAACCTTTAATCGGAAGTCACACTTTCACTGAAACAAGGGGAAGGCTCATAAAGTCCCTTAGGACGAGGCAGCAGTAGAGAATATTGTGCAATATACGATAGTATGACACAGAGAGCACACATCCCACTTAGCCTGTCAAATTAAGTGCCAGCAGACGCGGTTAGACTTAAGGGCTAAGCCTTTATAGGTAAAAGGGCGTAAAGGGTGTGTAGGCCGACAATTCCCCCCCCAAGGTGGTAAATGGAATTTTTCTGTAACGGTAGAATGTGTGGATAGAAAATAGAACCCCAAAGGCAAAAGCAATTTACCTCGGGGATGGGGGGAAACCAGAGATTCCCATCGGGACCTATCACTCCCCCCGAGCACAGGCTGAAACACGAGGGTGTGGGGAACAAACAGGATTAGAGACCCTGGTAGTCCACACTGTAAACGATGAAGAAAATGTTAATGCAACCCCGAAAGGTAGTAATCTTCCGCCTGAGTAGTACGATCGCAAGATTAAAATTCAAAAAATTTGGCTGTTCACTGTTTCGATTAGAGGAGCGTGTAGTTTAATTCGATAAACCGCGAGATACCTTACCCAAACTTGAATCACCCATCCGAGATTGAATGGTCTCGGGGGGGTAGACCGGTATTGCATGGCCGTCGTCAGTTCGTGTATGAAACCTTTAACGGACCTAACCCGAGGGGTTAGCCGCGGATGAAGTCAGGTCTTATGATCCCTATGTTTGGGGATAATATGCGCTACATTTTCTTATACAATGGGAAACCTGAAAGGTGAAACCCCAAAGTAGGAGTTCGGTAGGTCATTGTAAGATGACCGAAAGTTGAATTTAATAGTAATCGGAAAGTAGAGCGTTCCGGTGAAATGGTCTAAGTGTTAGCACAAATCGCCCGTCACCTTAACTTAGAACGATAGTTCGGACGCAGCCCGGCCTGCTCGCAATGTCGAGGCCCCCCATGAGGGGGTGAGGCTTCGGTGGTCACGAATCTCTACGAAGTTAAGCAAGTCGTAACATAGTGAGGGAAGGGGAACCTTCCCTTGGGGAGTAGGGGGGGCCCCCTTCTCTCCCCCCCTCATGGAGGGGGGCCTTAATCATGAGTGAACCTTTATTTCTTAGCATAATCACATTGGGCTTAATAATTTATAGTGTGAAGGGCTTGACTTTAAAAATCTCAATTCTAACGTTATTAATTACAAGCTGGTGGAGTTTTTCTGAGGGGGCCGCCTTTTTATTCCCCATTGAGCCTTTACTGAGTTTCAAGTCTTGACTTACCTGTCAAGCACTATACGAGATTTCTTTGAAGGGATATAACGGACTATTAACTATAAACAGTTGGGCGAAGGCAACTAAATTACTTATTTTAGTCGGCGCCACCGCAGTTTTAATGATGCTCGACCCCCCCTTTCAAAGGAAGAAGGGCGCTTCGGCGCTACCTAATGGTGGTCCGGAGGTGGTGCGTATCACTCCCCCCACGGGGGCAATGGAGGCCAACACCCCAATCTTAATTTTAATGGTGGCATTGGGAAGCGTTCTTTTAGTGTCGTCCAGTAACTGACTTTCTGTGTATTTAGCCATTGAGTTACCCACTCTGTCCCTATTTATACTCGCCGCCCAAAAGAGGGGGTCCGGCCACAGTGCTGAATCTGGTTTGAAATACTTTGTACTGGGGGCGCTTTCCTCAGGATTGTTTTTGTTTGGATGTGCTTTATTGTGCGGATTAACCGGCGGTACTAGTATACCTTGTATAGACCTAGTCCTCAACCAAGGGAGTGTACTGGCACCTAGTTATATAAATGATGGCCCCGTCTTAGCGGGCAATGGGGGGGGAATCGCAAACCAAGGAGTCCCCCGCACCTCGGTGAGCTCCGACCCTTCTGGGATCATGACCCCGATAGGAAGCCTGTTAATTACGGTGGCCCTGTTGTTTAAGCTGTCCGCTGCCCCCTTCCATATGTGGGCCCCAGATGTTTATGACGGGGCGCCGACCACAACCACTGCTTTGTTGGCGATTGTGCCAAAAGTGGGCATATTTTCTATTTTAGTTTCTATCGGCCCGGTAATAAACATATTATTGATTGGTGCTATATTCTCAATGGTTGTGGGCGCCATTGGGGCTTTAAATCAAACAAAAATAAAACGTCTATTAGCCTATAGTGGGATTGGACATATGGGATTTATACTTTGGGGGATAGAGATTGGGTCTTTTGAAAGTATTCAAGCTAGTCTGGTTTATATGATTTTGTACGTAACTATGTCTATTAGCATTTTTGCTATAATATTGGCCCTGGGGGTTGTTAAGAATTTAATAGTGGAGTTTAGTGGCCTCTCCAGAAGAGAGCCGGCCTTGGCTATAACATTGGCCCTAACTCTCCTTTCGATTGCTGGAATCCCCCCCTTAGTTGGATTTTTAAGTAAATGGTTGGTGCTATTGCCGGGGGTAGTGAATCAATATTATTTAGTCTCGGTTTTAGCCGTAGTCTGCTCCGTCATAGCTGGCGTTTATTATGTTAGAATAGTAAAAATTATCTATTTCCAAGCTGACCCTTCCCTTTTAATTGGCATAAAAACGCTTAGGGGAGAGAATAGAATAAATTTAAGAAAGGCTTTGCTAATTGGTGCTAGTTTATATGTGATTGGGTTCACAATTGCTTCTCCCAATTTACTGTTACAACTGGCCCATTGAGCTACAGTGGGGCTATTCTAAAAAGCACTTAGAGGTCTTACCCTACAAGGAACCAAAGGTAGGACCGGCCCCCCCCTCGAAGAGGGCCCATCGTAGAGTGGACTAATGGTAAGTCACCAGACTCATGATCTGGTAATGCAGGTTCAATTCCTGCCTCTACAACATTAAGATAGAATGTTGGAATGCAACGTCGATTTGGATAGAGAGAGTGACGAATGGAGAACTAGGATACACTAAAGGGACGGAAACTCCGAAAGGGCGAAGGAGAAACTTTGAAATCAAATATCCACGCGGGAACGCAGCGTAGGGGGTTACTGGAAAGTGAAACATCTCAGTACCAGAGCCCCCCCCTCCAATAGCCCCCTATAGGGGGCGAGTTGGTACGAAAAAAAAATCAAACGAGATTCCGCAAGTAGCGGAGAGCGAATGCGGATTAGTCCTTTCCTGCCAGCCTCGGCTATAACTAGGCAGTACCCCCGATAGGCAGAGCCACCACCCCCCCCACTCCGAGGGTGAGGCAACCTTCGGGGGTAAGCGAGTAGTAATGGAAGATAGGTGGCCACACATCTAAGACTAAATGTTTAGTGTCATACCGAAAGTGAGAGTACTGTAAAGGAAAGTTGAAAGAGACTTGAAAAGATCTTGAAATGAGTCACTTAGAGCAGTTGTAACACAACGTACCTTTTGTATAATGGGTCCACGAGATAAAATTTGGCAAACTTAAAGTGCAATCCCGTAGTAATCATGCATCCGAGGGTTACGCTAGTAACAAGAGGTTAATTGATTTTCTTGAGATGATTGAAGCACCCTTAAGGTGTAGTGAAATCAAGGGGGGGGCCCCCCCCCCTTCAGTCAAATTACCCGAAACCAAGTGATCTAGCCATGGGCAGTTTTAAGGAACGAACCGGTGGTTGTAGCAAAAATCTCGGACGACCTGTGGTTAGGGGCGAAACGCCAATCGAACTTGGTGATAGCTGGTTTTCTGCGAAAACTATTGAAGTAGTGCGTCCACAATGAATAATGTTTATATGGAGTAAAGCTCGATCCCTCGAGGCCGAGGGATTAACTATGAAGAAAAAAAAATCATAGTGGACAGACAGACAGTGGGCGATAAGGTCAACGGTCAAAAGGGGAAAGCCCTAATCAGAAGTTAAAGTCATTAATAAAGAGGGGGGCGTAGTCCCCCCCCCCGATTTTAGTGTAAAAGAGATATTGGATTTAGACAATGAAGAAGTAGGCTTGGAGCCAGCCACCTTTGAGAGACGACGTAGCAGTTCACTCAAGAAATTCTTTTATCTCTAAAATTATGGTGGCTAAAGTTGAACTGAAACTCTGAGGGCGAAAAAATATTCGCCTGGTAGCAGAACGTACTGTTAATTTGTTCAGTGAGAGCCTCCCCCCGGCATCAGAAGTGATAATGTGGACATGAGTAAATAACCATAGGATCACTCCCCCCTGGTTTCCCATATTAAGTATGGGGTTAAACAGCCCCTAAAATAGCAGCCCCCAGGTTGCGTTAATGGGGGCCATAGGTAATAGACGCACAAAGTGCCGGGAAAGAATTATTATAAAATCGAAGAAGCCCCCCCCCTTCGGGGCGGGGCGTCTTTCGACGAGACACTGTACTAAACTAACCAAAGTGGGGGATAGTGAGAGGGATAAATTTTCTTAAGGAACTCGGCCAAATCCTAAATGCCCATCAGGGTAAATATCAGAACATGGGCCTCGACTGTTTACCAAAAACATAGCTCTCAGCCAATATGAAAAATAGAAGTATGGAGGGTGAGGCCTGCCCAATGGTTGTATCTAAAAACGGTTGATAAAAGTCGACTTTATAAGGACAATTGAATGGCCGCGGTAACACTGACCGTGATAATGTAGCGTAATCAATAGCCAATTAATTGTTGGCCAGTATGAATGGCGTCACGAAGGCCCCACTGTCTTAAGAGAATTCCCAGTGAAATTGAATTCGTAGTGAAGATGCTACGTCCAATTTGTTAGACGAAAAGACCCCATTGAGCTTTACTGGAGACTTACATTGCTCGGATCGACTCTCGCCCCCAGGGGGGGGGTCGAATTTAAATGGATAGCTTAGATTATGTGGTGTCATAACCATCGATCAAGTAGTCCCTACGGGATTGCCCCGAAGGTAGACCTGTTTGGGTGAATGAAACCCCACTCTTTTATGTTAAATGAGCTAACCCTTTCTCTCTTAAGGGGGACAATGTAAGTTGGACAGTTTGGTTGGGGCGACCGCCTTTTAAAGAGTAACGAAGGTGTGCTTAAGGTACACAATTAATATCAGTAGCCTGACTGCGAGGGGGATTCCCCCGAGCAGACACCTAAAGTCTTCTCTCTTCCTCCCCGAAGGTTAAAGACGAATGGTGGGTTATAGTGACCCGTTAATTTAGAGTGGAATAGTTAACGATCAACAAATAAAAGTTACCATGGGGATAACAGCGTAATATCGTTAGAGAGTTCACATCGACGACGATGTTTGCGACCTCGATGTTGAATTGCGGCATCCTGGGGTGCAGCCGCTCCCAAGGGTTGGCCTGTTCGTCCATTAAAGCCGTACATGATTTGAGTTAAAAGCGTGGTAACACAGCTTGGTTTCTATCTACAAATTGAAGAAACATCGATATAACTATCTTCTAGTACGAAAGGACCGAAGGATTAGTGATCCTCTTATTTACTATAAGTTACGATCAACCCGTTAACCTCAACCCCCCCCCCCCTACAGGGGGGGGGCGAGAGGTCTCACAGCTAATCACTGACCGCTTCTAAAGTGGGAAAGTTCTATCGAATTGTTTGGGCCCATTTTAGGGGGGCTAAAAAATCGGGACGTCGTCCCCAATGGGGGGAACACCCCCCTGGAATCCCCATCTGTAAGAGTCTCCTTGCAGGTAAGCCTTGAAATCTATCTTCGAATTCTAACCAAGGGCCTAAGCCTGTGGCTATGACCAAAGGTCTATGTATCTTTTAGTTATATTAGCCCCCCTTATGGGGGCTTTAACATCAGGATTTTTTGGGAGAAAAATAGGAGAAAAGGGAGCTGGAATTTTCACTTCGGGCTGTTTGATTTTAAGTTTGTCTTGGTCTACCTTGATATTTTATGAAACCACCTTAAATTCCTCTACAACATACATAAAACTATGGAGGTGGCTCGACTCGGATTTATTGACCACCTATTTTGGCTTACAATTTGATAGTCTTACTGCCACGATGTTGATCGTGGTTACAAGTATATCCACTTTAGTTCATATTTTTTCTACCGCATACATGGACGGCGACCCCCATCTTCCCCGATTTATGTCATATTTGTCATTATTTACATTTTTTATGATCTTATTAGTGACTAGTGACAATTATCCACAATTATTTATTGGTTGGGAAGGGGTGGGGCTATGCTCTTATTTATTAATAAATTTTTGATTAACCAGAATTGAGGCCAATAAGGCGGCTATAAAAGCCATGTTGGTCAATCGAGTGGGGGACATTGGGTTAGTTTTAGCGATGTTTGCTATTTGGGAGGAATTTGGGTCTTTAGATTTTTCTTCAGTTTTTAACACCGCCGCGGTTGTCGCCGAAGGGCCTTCGACTGGGGGCCATATTACCTTGATATGTTTATTTTTGTTTATCGGGGCAGTTGGTAAATCTGCACAATTGGGGTTGCACACTTGGTTGCCGGATGCTATGGAAGGTTAACGTTGGGCCGTCTTGTCTAAGTAATTAGTTATGATTATAAATCCACTATATGCTGGGAAAACCTCAAATGACCCTTGGTTAGACCTTTGGTCATAACCGAAAGGTTGCAATTCGCCCTCAAGTCAGCCCTTGGCCATTGCCAGGGGGGTTTAATCTCAAGCAATCAAGTAACCTCTGGTTACTAGCGTAACCTTCGGTTACCACCCTTGAAGAGGGTGGAAAAAGCAAGGGGATTGCTTAGGCGCATTACCTGCCCTCAAAAAGAGAGAAAGGTTGATTTGAAAGTCCCCCATCCTTTCTTAACCTGGGGAAGTTGGGGGGAAATTTCTTTTAAATAGGAGGTTGATCAGCCGGTAACAAAAACCGAAGGTTAGGATTTCCCCCCTTCGTTGTTGGAACCTCCGAGACTTTATGTGGAAACCACTTGCGAGTAGGCCTTGGGGGGCTATGGTCTAGGTTGAGACTCCTATCGGGGCACAAACCCCCCCCCCCCCTAAGTAGAGGCGAGTCCGGTTCAAGTCCGGCTGCCCCCTAGATGGTCGTCACAATAATCCACCTAATTGTAAAAATATTAGTGATTGTCGTCCCATTACTTGTTGCAGTGGCTTATTTAACTTTAGCCGAACGGAAGGTTTTGGGGTATATGCAAGCTAGAAAAGGACCTAATGTAGTGGGGGTTTATGGACTATTACAGCCTTTGGCTGATGGTGTAAAGTTGTTTGCTAAAGAGATGGTGATCCCCCACCACGCGAATCTTTTCATATACGTGGCCGCCCCTATATTATCATTTACCTTGGCCTTAATCGCTTGGGGGGTTATTCCTTATGAAAGGGGGGTTTTAATAAGTGATTTAAAGATAGGAATCTTGTATTCATTGGCAATCTCCTCCATAAGCGTTTATGCCATACTAATGTCCGGGTGGTCTAGTAATTCTAAATATGCTTTTTTAGGAGCCATTCGGGCCGCGGCCCAAATGGTTAGTTATGAAGTTTCTATTGGGCTAATAATCATTTCTGTCATTTTGTGCGTGGGCTCCTTAAATATAACTGAGATAGTACTAACTCAAGGTAATAGTGTTTGATTTTTTTTTCCTCTCTTCCCCGCTGCTATGATGTTTTTTGCTTCCGCGTTAGCCGAAACAAATCGGGCCCCTTTTGATTTGACAGAGGGGGAGTCAGAGTTAGTGTCAGGATATAATGTCGAGTACGCCTCGATGTCCTTTGCTTTGTTTTTCCTTGCCGAATATGCTCACATTATATTAATGAGTTGTATGACAACTATATTATTTTTGGGGGGATGACTCTCACCAATTGTGTTTTTAAAAGGAGGGGCTTGATGGTTTGGTATAAAAACCGCCTTTATAATTTTATTGTTTATTTGAATAAGGGCTTCTTACCCTAGGATGCGGTATGATCAATTAATGGCTTTATTATGGAAGTCTTATCTGCCCCTAAGTTTAGCTTTAGTTGTTTTGGTCTCTGGTGTTTTGCTGGGGTTTAATGGTCTACCCCCCAGTTGATGCTAAATCCCCGATTGGGGCCAAAGGTTGAATGCCCCCCCAACCACAAAAATGTTGAACCATTCCCTTGGGAATGTCGAGACATTCTCTTGATAATGTACACGGAGTTTTATGGGATTTTAGTTTTATTAATTTTTAGTGTAATTCTTTCCGCTATTATTTCCGGCGCCTCTTATATTTTAGGGGTGAAGCAGCCGGATCGGGAGAAAGTCTCTGCTTACGAATGTGGTTTTGATGCCTTCGGGGCTCCCGGCCGCCCCTTTTCAGTCCGATTTTTCTTAATTGGCATTTTGTTTTTAATTTTTGATTTGGAAATTTCTTTTCTTTTCCCCTGAAGTGTAATATATAATCAAATTTCTCCTTTTGGTTTTTGAACCATGGTAGTATTTTTGGCTATTCTCACCCTTGGCTTAATTTATGAATGAATAAAAGGTGGCTTGGAATGAGAGTAAAACGGGGGGGGGGCCTGACTGCCCCCCCCCCTCCTACCTAGGTGGGGCTACTCTCTCAAGCAATCCACCCTCGGAGGGGGTGGATTGCGAGGTAGGTAAGTTGTAAAGTGGAAGATAAAGTCCTATCCGCTATGAAAATGGCGGCGAGCCGAAGCGGAACGTCGAGGGGTGTTTCCCCCTCCCCCGACATAACAACCCCCCCCCCCCTCTTGAGGGGGGTGGGGTCTTTCGGCCAATTTTTTATACCAACCCCGGTATCTGCCCTAATCCATGCTGCAACTATGGTTACAGCAGGTGTTTTTTTATTGATTCGATCTGCTCCCCTGTTGGAACAGGCGCCATTGGCGTTGATGATAGTAACCATAGTGGGATCAATGACGGCGTTTTTCACTGCCACGATTGGATTGGTTCAAAATGACCTAAAAAAAGTAATTGCTTATTCGACTTGTAGTCAATTGGGGTACATGGTGGTGGCTTGTGGTATTTCTCATTACTCCATAAGTTTATTTCACTTAATGAACCACGCCTTTTTTAAGGCTTTACTGTTTTTAAGTGCCGGGTCTGTCATTCATGCCTTGGCCGATGAACAAGATATGAGGAAAATGGGGGGGCTAATAAAATCTACCCCTTTTACTTATACCATGATGATTATTGGCTCTCTCTCCTTAATGGGCTTCCCTTATTTAACGGGTTTTTATTCTAAAGATCTAATTTTAGAGCTGGCTTACGATCAATATTATTTAGCCTTCGCCCATTGGTTGGTGGTCTTTTCCGCACTATTGACGGCCTTTTATTCAATTCGATTAATTTATCTAACCTTTATTGCCAACACCAACTCCAAGAAAGAAGTTTTTATGCATGCTCATGAGGGCTCTTGGAATTTAACCTTGCCTTTAATACTGTTGGCCTTGGGGAGTATTTTTGTGGGCTATTTAACCAAAGAGGTGCTTTGGTCATTTCAGGCCACCCTCCCTCCCATTATCCCTATTTCTATCAAATTGCTCCCTGTAATTTTTAGCCTCTTAGGGGCAACGTCAGCTTTTGTACTCTATCATTGCTCCGCTCGTGCCTTTAGTGTGCCAACCTCCCCCATTAGTTTAGCAAGTTATGCTTTTTTATATTCTGCTTGACAGTTTAATTACATCATAAACTATTTCTTGGTAAGAAATGTGTGGAAATTGGGCCACCTAATGACGTACCGCACCCTTGATAAGGGAGTGTTGGAATTGGTCGGCCCCAAGGGGATATCAGACCGAATGGTCCAATTAACTCAAGGCATTAGCAATTTACAATCAGGTTTAGTTTTTAACTATGCTCTAATAATATTAATTGGTGCCGCGATATTTATTTCGGGAACCGTGTGGCCCTTTTACTAATCTCCGATTCCCCATCGCCCCCCCCCCTCCGGGTGAGGGGGGGGGCCCTGGCCTTGGTGGCCCCCCCTGTCCCGCGCGAACGTTGAATAGAGGGGGTTAGGTTAAGGTAGACCGTTGGCCTTCAAAGCTAAAAGTGTGGGTTCAAGTCCCGCCCCCCCTGACTATGGGAGACTCCACACACCATTGCTTGATGGTATGTGGGGGGACTCAGAAAGATGAGAAACCCGAATTACGCCCCCCCCCAAGAAAAAATGTCATTATTAAACAACCTATTATTTAAGGTTATTCCCTTCGGGGATAGAGACCTGCCGGAGCCCTGGCAATTAGGCTTTCAAGATGCTGCCCATCCGGTGATGGAAGAAATAATTTTTTTTCATGATCAGATCATGTTTATATTGACCATTATTATTACAGCGGTGTTATGGTTAATAGTTAAGGCTTTGAGCGGTAAATCTTACCATAGATACTTAGTTGACGGGACCTTATTAGAAGTAATTTGAACCATTATTCCGGCAATTATATTGGTTTTCCTAGCTTTCCCTTCTTTAAAGTTATTATATTTAATGGATGAGATAATGGACCCCGCTTTGACAATAAAAGCGATAGGACATCAATGGTATTGGTCCTATGAGTACTCAGACTATCAAGCGGAGACTTTAGAGTTTGACTCTTATATGATCCCCACTTCGGATTTAAACACTGGTGATTTTAGATTGTTAGAAGTGGACAATAGACTTGTCGTTCCTATTAACACACATATTAGAGTGTTAGTTACCGGCGCAGATGTTTTGCATTCATTTGCGGTCCCTTCATTAGCTATAAAGATGGATGCAGTTCCAGGCAGATTGAATCAAACTAGTTTCTTTGTAAAAAGGCCCGGAACTTTTTATGGTCAATGTTCTGAAATTTGTGGGGCCAACCATTCTTTTATGCCCATAGTGGTGGAGGCGGTTTCTTTAAATAAATATATAAATTGAGTACTGTCCTTACAGTCCAGTTAAACCCTCGGGAAGGTTGTACTCCCCCCCCCCCAAGATCTACAAGGGTCAGATTTATGATTTCCCCCAAGAATTGGCTGGGCTTAATTTTTCTTTTACTTATTATAGGGATAATTAACGTGATAAGAATTCCATCAGACAACGACGCTCAATTAAAAAGAGCCGCTCTAGAGTGGTCTTTGGCGACTTTAACTGCCACTTTGATTTTATGGGGGGCCTTTGATTCGGAGGGCCAGTTTCAAACTATAAATCAAACAGAGTGGATAGTTTCTCCGGCCTTAAATTTCCAATGGGGCCCTATAGTTTTAGCTGTGGACGGAATATCCTTGTTTTTTTTTATTTTAACGGCATTGCTGATCCCCATTTGCATTTTAATAAGTTGAAATTCCATAAAATATTTATTGAAAGAGTTTTTGTTGTGCTTACTATTTTTGGAGATTTTGTTGATGGGAGTTTTTGCCGCCCTTGACCTGTTGTTATTTTATATTTTGTTTGAGGGGATACTAATTCCTATGTTCCTTTTGATTGGCATCTGGGGTTCTAGGGAAGAAAAAGTACGAGCTTCCTATTACTTCTTCTTTTACACTTTAATTGGATCGGTGTTTATGCTCTTGGGGATCTTTCAACTGTATGATACCACCGGCACAACAGATTACCAGACATTATTAAATATAAAACTACCTGAGTCGACCCAAAAGTGGATATTTGCTGGGTTTTTCCTCAGTTTGGCGGTAAAAATTCCCAAAGTGCCCTTCCATATTTGATTGCCCCAAGCCCATGTCGAGGCCCCCGTTTCGGGTTCGGTGATACTAGCGGGAGTACTATTAAAATTGGGGGGTTATGGTTTTTTGAGGTTTTCTTGGCCAATACTACCCACCGCCTCTGAATATTTTGCTCCTTTAATAATAACGTTGAGTGTGATAGCGGTCATATATGGAAGCCTGACAACTTGTCGACAAGTAGATTTTAAACGACTTATTGCCTATTCTTCCGTGGCACATATGGGCTTGGTTACTTTAGGTTTATTCACCCATACAATAGAGGGCTTGGTGGCGGCTGTGTTTTTAATGTTGGCCCATGGTATTGTTAGCTCCTCCCTCTTTATTGCAGTCACTTTTTTATATGAGCGCCACCACACTCGTCTTATAAAGTATTACCGAGGAATTACTATTACAATGCCCATTTTTGCGACTATGATGCTGGTATTGACACTGACTAATATGGCCATCCCTTTAAGTTGTAATTTTGTGGGGGAATTTTTCTCATTGTTAGCCGCCTTTGAGTATAGTTTAGTGATCGGGGCTTTGGCCGCTTCGGGTATGGTTTTGTCGGCCGCGTATTCCCTTTATTTGTACAACCGAATTTGTTTTGGGGATGCTTCAAACCACCTCCTCTTTTCTAGAGATTTAAACAGACGTGAGGTCTTAGCTATGGCCCCCTTAGTCATTCTAATTTTTTTCCTAGGGTTACTGCCTTCAGTGATCATAGACCCAGTAAAAAATGCTATAATGTTTAGTCCTGGGGGGGCTTAACCTCAAGTCAGCCTTCGGCTATGATCAAAGGTCTAATCCCTATGGGATTGCACCCCCCCCCCCAGAAGGGGGAACCTGGCCGCACTCCTCGTGGAGATCGTCTTTGGGTTCCCTTCAAGAGAATGGATGGCTTGGGTGTGTTTCTACACATTGTCATTTGGGACGATTGCTTCTGGAATAATGGTTATATCAGCGCTTAACCCCGTCCACTCAGTTTTTTGGTTGGTAGTTGCTTTTACAAGTTCTTCGGCCCTCTTTATTTTATTGGGGGTAGATTTTATCGCCTTAATGTTTCTAATCGTTTATGTGGGGGCTATTGCTATTCTTTTTTTGTTTGTAATTATGATGTTAAATTTAACTGACTTTCCCCCCGCCTATCGGTTAGGGGGCGAGACAGACATGACGAATTACGTTCCTGTTGGGTTGGCCATCGGGACACTTTTCTTTTCGGAAATTGCCTCAAGTTGGCTTATAATGGGCGGCCGCTATGTACTTTCAGGCCCCTTTGGGGTTGAATTGGGGAGCAATTGAAATTTGGCCAATCCTTGATTCTTAATAAAGTGCCATAATATTGAAGCTGTTGGGCGGCTACTATATACAGATTACTATTATTTATTCATTTTAGCCAGTTTTATATTACTTGTGGCCATGATTGGGGCCATAGTATTGACCCAAGAAATCGGGGAAGAGATAGGGCCCACGGCTAAGAAACAAGATATCTTCTTTCAAACCAGTCGTGCCCCCGAAGATGGGTAGCCAGAGGGTACCGTCTTAACCCTCTTAAGTGGAGCACATCACCCCCCACTGCAATCTCCGACTATAGCCAAGGCTGAAACCCTCGGTTAGGCGGGGGGGGCCCTGTAGGCCCCCCCCCATTCAAGGTAGATTCAAGAGTATCCCGCTAGGGGGGGGGCGTAGTCCCCGATTAGGTCTCCAGTTCAATTCTGGAGGCCCCTCAATGCAACTAAGAAAAGAAAACCCCGTTCTATCTATTGTAAATGGTTTAATTATTGATTTACCAAGCCCCTCCAATATATCTTATCTGTGGAACTTTGGTTCTTTGTTGGGGGCATGTCTGGTAATACAAATATTAACAGGAATTTTTCTGGCAATGCATTATTGTGCCGATGTAAGTTTAGCTTTCGCCTCCGTGGGTCACATTATGCGAGATGTTAATTATGGGTTTTTACTAAGGTACTTACATGCCAATGGGGCCTCCATGTTTTTTCTATGCGTCTATCTACATATAGGTAGGGGATTATATTATGGAAGCTATTCACGAATTGAGGTTTGAAATGTTGGTGTTGTAATATATGTATTGATGATGGCCACAGCTTTTATTGGATACGTCTTACCTTGAGGCCAAATGTCTTTCTGGGGGGCCACGGTAATTACTAACTTATTGTCCGCCATTCCTTATATTGGGACAGATATTGTTCAATGGGTTTGGGGGGGATTTAGTGTTTCTAACGCCACACTAAATCGGTTCTACAGCCTCCATTATTTATTGCCCTTTCTATTAGCGGCTTTGGCTATGGTACATTTGATATGTTTACATGTTGAGGGTTCCAATAATCCTATCGGAGTTAAGTCTGATATTGATAAAGTCTCCTTTCATGTTTATTATACATCAAAAGATTGATATGGAATAGTCGTAATGGCAGTGGTATTAAGTGCCATCGTGTACATTACCCCTAATTTATTGGGGGACCCGGAAAATTTCATTCAGGCCAATCCCTTGGTAACTCCCGTCCACATTCAACCAGAGTGGTACTTTTTATTTGCTTATGCTATATTACGTTCAATTCCTAATAAGTTAGGTGGCGTTATAGCCATGTTCTCTAGTTTTTTGATATTATTTTTAATGCCATGGCTTCATAGTAGCAGATTTCGAGGCTTGACCTTCCGGCCTCTGGCACGGCTCGCCTTTTGGTTTTTCGCGGCCGACTTTTTACTTCTTACTTGGATTGGGTCACAACCTGTCGAAGAGCCCTTTATAGTAATTGGACAACTAGCTTCAATTTTTTATTTTTCTTACTTTTTAGTTATAACTCCTTTATTGGGCCATTTTGAAAATTGGTTGTTATTTGGCAATCGCCCACTGGGGGGGCAATTGTAGCCCTCACTAGGCGCAACCCCTCCCCCCGCAAGGGGGGGGGGTCGAAGCGATTAAATTATTGGGACTCAAAAAATAGAGAATAAATTAAAAAATGAAATCTACCGTATATCATCCCTATCATTTAGTAGACCCCAGCCCATGACCTTACATAGGATCTTGCGGAGCCCTTTTTGTTACTATAGGCAGTGTCGTGTATTTTCATTATAGTCAACCTTGAGTCATGTATATGGGATTAATAACAATTGTATTTACCATGATAGTTTGATGGAGAGATGTGATCAGAGAAGCCACTTTTCAAGGTCACCATACCCTAATGGTTAAACAAGGGTTGAAGTATGGAATGCTTCTATTTATAGCTTCTGAAGTTCTTTTTTTTTTTTCCTTTTTTTGGGCTTTTTTCCACAGTAGCCTATCGCCAGCTATTGAACTCGGTGCCGTCTGGCCACCCCAGGGGATTGATCCATTGAACCCTTTTTCGGTTCCTTTATTAAACACTGCGGTTCTGTTAAGCTCCGGAGCAACCGTCACTTGAGCACACCATGCTATAATCAGCGGTAGAAAAAAGGAGGCCATTAGGGGGTTAACTTTCACTGTGGTCTTGGGACTAATCTTTACCGGGCTACAGGCTATGGAATACTATGAGGCCCCCTTTGCTATTTCGGATTCTGTTTATGGATCTACTTTTTTTGTGGCGACGGGGTTCCACGGCCTTCATGTTATAATAGGAACTACTTTCTTGGCGGTCTGTTTAGCCAGACTAGTGTCCCATCAATTTACTCGTCATCACCATTTCGGATTTGAAGCTTCGAGTTGGTATTGGCACTTTGTAGATGTAGTGTGGTTGTTTTTATACATTTGTATATATTGATGGGGATCTTAGGCCCCTCCCCTTATTGGGGGGGGGCGGGAGTAAGCCTTTGGCTATGATCGAGGGTCTACAGTGTGACAGGAATCTGAGATTAGAATGCAATAAAGCTAAAAGCTATGACCAAAGGTCTCAGCCTATGGTTAGAATCAAAGATTTACA